AAAGATGAATAAACAGGTTTATATAAAAAGAAGGCTATAAATATTCCAAAAATAGCTATACTAACTGAAAAAAGAGCATCTTTAAAAAATTCATACCAATCTATAGAATTATTCAAATTTTGGTGTAAAAGGTTTATAGACGGAGTTAACCATTTTGATAATATATCCAAATACACTCCTTCGTGATTGAAAGGAATTCCCAGGGATCCAACGAACAACGTAAATAGAACCAATACAAGTATAGGAAATAACATAGTATTATCCGATTCATAAGGATACGAAAAAACCTTCTTATTTCCAAAACGGGTAATAGTAATAAAGGGTTGTGTGATGTTTCTTGCATTCTGATCAATTCGATACGTTTTTTTTGAAAAAAAATAAAAAATCTCATGATTTTTCATTGTTAATAACGTTAATAAACTAAAATTTTTGTTAATTCTTTTTGAATCTTCTTTACCCCATAGAGATATTGAATAGAAGGGGGTATTCTTTTTGCCACTATAATTTTGAAAATGAACGTTTAAATGTCCTTCAAAAGTAAGTAAATAGATTCGAAACATATAAAATGCGGTTAATCCCGCTGTAAACCAAGCTATTATTGCGAAAATTGGTGAATACAACCAAGTATCATTAAGAATTTCATCTTTGGACCAAAAACAAGCAAGAGGCGGAATACCACAAAGAGAAAGTGTACCTAATAAAAAAGCGGTTTTGGTAATTGGGACATGCTTTGTTAAACCCCCCATAAAAACCATATTCTGACTTTTATTTGGAGAATATCCAACAAGAGTTTCCATTGAATGAATAACGGATCCAGATCCTAAAAATAATAATGCTTTCGAATAAGCATGAGTAATCAAATGAAATAAAGCACTTCGATAAGACCCCATACCTAGAGCTAACATCATATAACCCAATTGAGACATTGTGGAATAGGCTAAACCTCTCTTAATGTCTTTTTGAGCAAGGGCAAAAGTTGCTCCGAATAATATTGTTATTACTCCTACCAAAGAGATGAAATTCATTATATGAGGAATAACTATGAAAAGAGGAATAAGCCGAGCTACAAGAAAAATTCCCGCAGCTACCATAGTAGCAGCATGTATAAGAGCCGAAATAGGAGTAGGTCCCTCCATGGCATCCGGTAACCATACATGAAGGGGAAATTGTGCAGATTTAGCAACTGCACCGGCAAATAATAGAACGGCACAGAAAGTAACAAATAAAAAATTGACTTCATTATGATTATTAGAAATCAAGTTATTGAATATTTTGAATAAATCTCGAAATTCGAAACTCCCTGTTATCCAATAAAAACCTAAAATTCCTAATAATAAACCAAAATCCCCAACACGATTAGTTACAAATGCCTTTTGGCAAGCATTTGCAGCAACAGGCCGTGTGAACCAAAACCCTATTAATAGATATGAACACATTCCTACCAATTCCCAAAAAATATAAATTTGTATCAAATTAGAACTAGTAACTAATCCTAACATAGAAGTACTGAAAAAACTCATATAAGCAAAAAATCTCAAATATCCTTGATCATAAGACATATAATTATCACTATAAATAAGAACCATAATTCCAATAGTAGTAATCAATATTGACATAATAGAAGTAAGCGGATCGATCAAGTAACCGAATTCTAAAGAAAAATCATTATTGATGATCCAAGACCATACATATTGATAGATAGAACTGCCATTTATTTGCTGAATAGACAGATTGATAGAAAAAAGCATGACTATACTTAACAAAAAAACACTTTGAAAAGCCCACATACGACGAAGACTTTTTGTTGCCGACGGAAAAATAAGAAGTCCCGCTCCTATTAAAATAGGAACTGGAAGTGGAAGGAAAGGAATTATCCACGCATATTGATATGTCTGTTCCATAAAAAAATTTTTTTATTCTTAATTGATTGTTTACGATTTACCGGATCCTACCCCCTTTCAATTTCAAAACAAAAAGGGCCAATAAAAAAATCAAGAGATGTACTAACTTAAAGATATTTTTCGAATTTTATATATTATTTATATATTATCTGGGTCTTTCCAAAAGACTTTAAATATTAAAATAAAGAAGTTACAATTGGGCAAATGATATGACCAACTTGCTCATAAAAAGAGAATTTAGTTATTAACTAAGATTTTTATTAAAATAACGAAAATACAAAATTTCATTATTATTAGATGACTTTATATTCATAAAGTAAGGATAAAAAATTACACTAAAAAGATTACTTGATTATGATATGAATCGATATGAATCATAGGATTAACTAAGGTAAAAATTTTGTACTAATCTCGCTTTTTAGTAAGTTTGTTTCAAATCATTAACTAGTTTCATTCTAAATTATAAAATTTATTGATTATTTTACGTTTCAATAAAAAAGGCATTTATAGGAAACGCTATAATATCTAACATTTTATATAAGATTTTTTTTTAACAAAACGTGTATCTTTTAACAAATTAATTTACTAGTTTGATTCGA